TTACAAATATTCTATTTATAAAAAAAATAATAAAAGAACTCTCAAAAATGAACCCAATTCTACTAGTTGGATTAAGAGAAATAGAACTATATGAATTGAGTGAAAGCAAAAAAGAAAAAAAATTGATAATCGATAATGAAATAATTCATGAACCGTCCATTAACATTCAATCTAAGAATTGGACAACTTTTTCATTAACAAAAAAAAAAATACAAGATTTAACTGATAGAACAAACACAATTATAAATCAAATACAAAAAATTTCAAAAGACAACAAAAAAGGATTTATAAGTCCACATATAAATATTAGTTCTAACAAAATGAGTTATGATGATAAAAGAGTGGAATCACCAAAAAAGATTTTGCGGCTATTAAAAAGAAGAAATATTAGACTAATACGTAAATCAAATCATTTTATAAGATTTTTCATTGAAAGAATATATAGAAATATCTTTTTATTTATCAATAATATTCCTAGAATAAATGGACAACTTTTTTTTTATTTTTTTGAATCAAGAAAAAAAGATTTTAATAAATATAGCTCCTATAATAACTATATTTACAATAATGAAATAAATCAAGAGAAAATTGATAAAACAAATCAAAATATAACGCAGTTTATTTCGACTATAAAAGAGTCACTTTCTAATTCTAATATTAATAATAAGAACTTACAAACTTTTTGTGACTTATCTTATTTGTCACAAGCATATGTCTTTTACAAATTATCACAAAACCCGGTTTTTAACTTTTTGAATTTATATAAGTTAAGATTAAGATCTGTCTTTCAATATAATGGAGCATCTCTTTTTCTTAAGAATGAAATAAAAAATTATTTCCTTGGAACACAAAAAATATTTCATTTCGAATTGAGACATAAGAACCCCCCCAATTCTGAAATAAATCAATGGAAAAATTGGTTAAAGGGTTATTATCAAAATAATTTATCTCAGTCTAGATTAGTACCACAAAAAAAAAAAAGTAGAAATAGCATAAATCAACACTCTATACCTCAAAATAACCATTTAAACAAATGGGATTCATATGAAGAAAACCCATTAATTAACTTTAAATCCGAAAAAAAAAATGTTAAAAAACAATATAGATATGATCTTTTATCATATAATTTTATTAATTATGAAGATAAGAAAAACTCGTCTATTTATAGATTACCATTACAAGTAAATCATAACCAAGCGGTTTTTTATAATTACAACGAACATAAACGAAAAATCTTTAATATGCTAGTAGGTATCCCTGTCAATAATTATCTAGTAGAAGATAATATTATAAATAGAAAAAAAAGAAAGACCAATTCGGATAGAAAAGATTTTGATTGGATAATTCTCAATTTTTGTCTTAGAAAGAAGATGGATATTAGGGCCTGGATCAATATGGATAGTGACACCAACAGTAATAAATATACTAAGACTAGGGCTAATAATTATCAAATAATTGATAAAATCGACAAGAAAAGTCTTTTTTATCCCACGATTCATCAAAATCAAGAAATGAACCCATCCAATCAAAAAAAAAAACTTTTTGATTGGATGAGAATGAATGAAGAAATACTAAGTTGTCCCATATCGAATCTCGAACTTTGGTTTTTCCCAGAATTTTTGATACTTTATACTTCGTATAAGATTAAACCATGGTACATACCAATCAAATTTCTACTTTTTAATTTTAATGTAAATGAAAATGCCAGTGAAAATAAAAAAACGACAGGAAAGAAAAAACGAGATATTTTTCTATCAATATTTTCAAATGAAAAAAAATATCTTGAATTAGAAAAAAAAAATCAAAATCAAGGAGAAAAAGAATGCACAATCAAAACAGATTTTGAATCAACTCTCTCAAACCAAGAAAAAGATATTGAAGAAAATTATGTAGTATCAAAGATTAAAAAAAATAAAAAACAATCCAGGACCAACATGGAAGCGGAGTTTTATTTCTTACTAAAAAGATATTTGCTTTTTCAATTGAGATGGGACGATTCTTTAAATAAAAAAATGATCGATAACATCAAAATATATTGTTCCCTGCTTAGACCGATAAACCTAAGAGAAATTACTATAGCCTCTATTCAAAGGGGAGAAATAAATCTGGATCTTATAATGATTCAGAAAAATTTCACTCTTACAGAATTGATTAAAAGGGGAATATTACTTATCGAACCAGTTCGTCTGTCTATAAAAAATGAAGGACAATTTCTTATGTATCAAACTCTAGGTATCTCGTTGGTTCATAAGAGTAAGCACACAATTAATCAAAGGTATCGCAAAAAAGGCCTTGTTGATACGAAGAATTCTGATGAATTCATTTCAAAACATCAAAAGATGACTGAAAATAGAGACAAAAATCATTATGATTTGTTTGTTCCTGAAAGTATTTTATCCCCTAGACATCGTAAAGAATTGAGAATTCTAATTTGTTTCAATTCTAAGAATAGAAATGGTATGCCTAGCAATGCATTTTTTTGTAATGAAAATAAGGTAAGGAGTCTAGTTTTGAATAAAAGCAAAATAAATCAAAATACACTAATTAAATTAAAGTTCTTTCTTTGGCCTAATTATCGATTAGAAGATTTCGCTTGTATGAATCGCTATTGGTTTGATACCAATAATGGCAGTCGTTTTAGTATGGTAAGGGTACATATGTATCCGCAATTTAAAAATGAACTGAGCCGTGTACTGGAAAAAAGTGAAATAGGGATTGATTTTATTTACCGTACTTTATTGCGTATATGAAGACAAAAAGATGCACACATGTATTGTTTTACATTCCATTATAATACATGATAATAATTCAATGACATATCAATATCTAGAAATGATACAAAAATCTTCTTAGTTTATTGTTAAATTTTAGGTATAATTTTTTATCTTTTGTGAGTGCAGACAACTATCTTTTTTTTTTATTTACCTACTCGAATCCCATTTTAAAATTGGGAATTATTAACAAAATTAATATTATTGTATTGTCTATGCCAAAAAAAAAAAAATGAGTATAATTATTATTATTGATCAATAAAAATATCTAGCAATAACAATAAAGGCCGGCGGGGAGGGGGGGGAAGATCTCATTTTATGGTAAAAAAATCATTCATTTCGGTTATTTCAAACGAAGAAAAAGAAGAAAACAGGGGGTCTGTTGCATTTCAAATACTAAGCCTCAGTAATAGGATACTCAAACTTTCTTCCCATTTGGAATTGCACAGAAAAGACTATTTATCTCAGAGAGGCCTCCGTAAAATTTTGGGAAAACGCCAAAGGATGCTGTCTTATTTGTCAAAGAAAAATAGAATACGTTATAAAGAATTAATTAATCAGTTAGATATTCGGGAATCAAAAACACGTTAATTTTAATTTCAAGAGGCTTTTTGAATTATTGAATTATTTGATTTATTAGATCTTGACTTTTATTTTAATGAACTTATTTTCGCTTTTCAGTAATTTATGAAAGAATGAATCGAGGAAAAAGAGAACCTTATGAATATACCAGCTACAAGAAAAGACCTCATGATAGTAAATATGGGTCCCCACCACCCATCAATGCATGGTGTTCTTCGCCTCATTGTTACTCTCGATGGTGAAGATGTTATTGACTGTGAACCAATATTAGGCTATTTACACCGAGGAATGGAAAAAATTGCGGAAAACCGAACAATTATACAATATCTGCCTTATGTAACACGTTGGGATTATTTAGCTACTATGTTCACAGAAGCAATAACGGTAAATGGACCGGAATTGTTGGGAAATATCCAAGTGCCTAAAAGAGCCAGCTATATAAGAGCAATTATGTTGGAGTTGAGTCGTATAGCTTCTCATCTGTTGTGGCTTGGTCCTTTTATGGCAGATATTGGGGCACAGACTCCTTTCTTCTATATTTTTAGAGAAAGAGAATTAGTATATGATCTATTTGAAGATGCCACCGGTATGAGAATGATGCATAATTATTTTCGTATCGGAGGAGTAGCGGCTGATTTACCTCACGGCTGGATAGATAAATGTTTAGATTTTTGCGATTATTTTTTAATAGGAGTTACTGAATATCAAAAACTTATTACCCGAAATCCTATTTTTTTAGAACGAGTTGAAGGAGTAGGCATTATTGGTAGAGAGGAAGTAATAAATTGGGGTTTATCAGGACCAATGTTACGAGCTTCTGGAATACAATGGGATCTTCGTAAAGTTGATCGTTATGAATGTTACGACGAATTTGATTGGGAAGTACAGTGGCAAAACGAAGGAGATTCATTAGCTCGTTATCTAGTCCGAATTGGTGAAATGACAGAATCCATAAAAATTATTCAACAAGCTCTAGAAGGAATTCCGGGGGGGCCATATGAGAATTTAGAAATCCGATACTTTGATAGAGAAAGGAATCCAGAATGGAATGATTTTGACTATCGATTTATTAGTAAAAAACCTTCTCCTACATTTGAATTGCCGAAACAAGAACTCTATGTGAGAGTTGAAGCCCCAAAGGGAGAATTGGGAATCTTTTTGATAGGAGATCTGAGTGGTTTTCCTTGGAGATGGAAAATTCGTCCGCCGGGTTTTATCAATTTGCAAATTCTTCCTCAGTTAGTTAAAAGAATGAAATTGGCTGATATTATGACAATATTAGGTAGCATAGATATCATTATGGGAGAAGTTGATCGTTAAAATGATAATTGATACACCAGAAGTACAAGATATTAATTCTTTTTCTAGATTCGAATTCTTAAAAGAGACCTATGGAATTATATGGACCCTTATTCCTATTTTTACTCCTGTATTGGGAATCACAATAGGTGTACTAGTAATTGTATGGTTAGAAAGAGAGATATCCGCAGGGATACAGCAACGTATTGGACCTGAATACGCCGGACCTTTGGGAGTTCTTCAAGCTTTAGCAGATGGGTCAAAGCTACTTTTCAAAGAAAATCTTTTTCCAGCTAGAGGAGAAACTCTTTTATTCAGTATCGGACCGTCCATTGCGGTTATATCCATTTTAGTAAGCTATTCAGTAGTTCCTTTTAGTTCTCACCTTGTTTTAGTGGATCTCAATATCGGTGTTTTTTTATGGATTGCCATTTCAAGTATCGCTCCCATCGGCCTTCTTATGTCAGGATATGGTTCAAATAATAAATATTCTTTTTTAGGTGGTCTACGAGCTGCTGCTCAATCGATTAGTTATGAAATACCATTAACTTTATGTGTATTATCAATATCTCTACGTGCGATTCGTTAAGATATAAAGTGGTCTCTATTCCTTCCTTTCTAGGAAAAAAGGCGGAATAATTTGAGTAAATATCTTCATTTTTTATTCATTATTCAGATGGATGAACTAAATCAGATAGTTATATGAGTGAAAGAAAACAGCTTATATAATATATATATTATATAAATATAAATTCGCAGTAAAAAAAGTGAGTCTCATTTTCTATGTATAAGAGTTAGAGAGTTGAGCGGAAATAAACATAAGCATAAGAAAGCGGTTGCCCCAAGATTGGGTGATTCGTCATCCTGACTTGAAGCGGGTTCAAAAGATCAACCATAGTGAGTTTTCACTATCCTTTGTATGTATTCTCATACATGTATTACCTTAACGGATGATTGAACAAAAACGAGTGGATGGTTAGAAACACCAAGATACACAAAGGATTAGTAATGAAAATTATGTATAAAGAATATTTCTGCATAATATACAAAGAATATTAATTGAGGCTTTATGTTGGTAGAAATGATCAGGCAGTACTCCCGATGATTCCGATCCAGAGTATGCTCCTATTCGTCGATTAAATAAATGACTATTGGAAACGAAATAATCCTTTATTGATTTCTTTTTTATTTTGTAAGTCTCCTTTTTCCAGAAACAGAAAGAAGAATAGAAACGAAAAAAAGATTTTTTTTATTCTTTCTTTATACTTTTATCCTTTCCTTTCTATATCCATATTTATATAGATATAGATAGAATTCATATCATAACTTCTAAATTAATGTATAATTCTTTTTCATAAGTGAAAAGGACGAGTTATTTCAATTTTTATAAGTTCGAAGGAGTATTTCATTGAAGAAATAAGTTATTACTCAACAAAGAAAAATTGAAATTATTATTGAAATAATTAAATAAAGGATGAGATCAATTCAGAAGTACTTTGATTTTTCTATTTTTCATTATTATATTATTATATATATATAATAATGAAAGCAGAACAGACAGAATTAAATTGGTCTAATTCGGGATCGTACAATAAATTTTTACCTTATCCATCGTATAAACATATCAAGATAAAATAATATTGACCTGATCCCTAGATTTATTTATGGTCCTCAAGGAGCCGTATGCGGTGAAAATCTCATGTACGGTTCTGGACTAGCGATGGTAACAGTGATGGTATCACCGACTATGATTATCTAATAGTTCAAGTACAGTTGATATAGTTGAGGCACAATCAAAATATGGTTTTTGGGGATGGAATTTGTGGCGTCAACCTATAGGGTTTATTATTTTTCTAATTTCTTCCCTAGCAGAATGTGAAAGATTACCTTTTGATTTACCAGAAGCAGAAGAAGAATTAGTAGCAGGTTATCAAACCGAATACTCGGGTATCAAATTTGGTTTATTTTACGTTGCTTCCTATCTAAACCTATTAGTTTCTTCATTATTTGTAACAGTTCTTTACTTGGGCGGTTGGAATATCTCTATTCCGTACATATTTGTTTTTGATTTTTTTGAAATAAATAAAACATATGGTGTTTTTGAACCGACAATTAGTATGTTTATTACATTAGCTAAAACTTATTTGTTCTTGTTCATTCCTATCACAACAAGATGGACTTTACCTAGGCTAAGAATGGACCAGCTATTGAATCTTGGATGGAAATTTCTTTTACCTATTTCTCTCGGTAATCTATTATTAACAACTTCTTCCCAACTCTTTTCACTGTAAAAGAAGATGATATCCTATATTCTCAACTTGGCTCAAACAAGAGAAATAAACAAACATAAGATTATTCATAATATATTCACAATATGTTCCCTATGATAACCGGGTTCATGAATTATGGTCAACAAACAGTACGAGCTGCAAGGTACATAGGTCAGAGTTTCATGATTACCTTATCCCACGTAAATCGTTTACCCATAACTATTCAATATCCTTATGAAAAGGTAATCGCCACGGAGCGTTTCCGCGGTCGAATCCATTTTGAATTTGATAAATGTATTGCTTGTGAAGTATGTGTTCGTGTCTGCCCTATAGATCTGCCCGTCATTGATTGGAAATTGGAAACTGATATTCGCAAGAAACGATTACTTAATTACAGTATTGATTTCGGAATCTGTATATTTTGTGGTAACTGTGTTGAGTATTGTCCAACAAATTGTTTATCAATGACTGAAGAATATGAACTTTCTACTTATGATCGTCACGAATTGAATTATAATCAAATTGCCCTAGGTCGTTTACCAATGTCAGTAATTGACGATTATACAATTCGAACAATTTTGAATTCTCCTCAAATAAAAAAATAAATAAATCCTTGATGAAAAAAAGATCTTGAATTACTAGGGGTCATTAAATAAATGAGTTTTTTCCTTTTGTTTGGTCTCAATAACTACAAACCTCAACTATTGATTGGTTAGTAAGAAGTACGTCGTAATTTGGATTGAAAATTCATTATCATTAATTACTATAATCTGACATTATTTCGAAATGTATAGTTTCGTATTCGAACTACTCTATTCAGACTCTATTCATATAAAACATTAAATTAGTCCAATAACTGTACCCCACATTAATTCACACCCCTTAGGATTTAATTCAATTAGAAATTTCTTATGAATCATCAACAATTTTTTCTGGTCTGGTCTCAATAAGGTCATGAAAAACATTTCGATTTATTTACCTCTTATTTTACATATAATGGATTTGCCTGGACCAATACATGATTTTCTTTTAGTCTTTCTGGGATTAGGTCTTATCTTAGGAGGTATAGGAGTAGTATTACTTAACAACCCAATTTATTCTGCCTTTTCGCTGGGATTAGTTCTTGTTTCTATATCTTTATTATATATTCTATCAAATTCATATTTTGTAGCCGCCGCACAACTCCTTATTTACGTGGGAGCTATAAATGTTTTAATAATATTTGCTGTGATGTTCATGAATGATTCAGAATATTACAAAGATTTTAATCTTTGGACCGTTGGGAATGGGTTTACTTTGCTGATTTGTACAAGTATTTTTGGTTTACTAATAACTACTATTACAGATATATCATGGTACGGGATTATTTGGACTACAAGATTAAACCAGATTATAGAACACGATTTGATAAGTAATAGTCAACAAATTGGAATTCATTTATCAACGGATTTTTTTCTTCCATTTGAATTCATCTCGATAATTCTTTTAGCGGCTTTGATAGGTGCAATTACCGTGGCGCGCCAATAATAAATCTCTAAAATTGGTAACAGCAATCCAAAATAAACTCCATTCTGTGTTATCAAAATTATTTACCTTCAATTAGAATTTAAAATTGTTTATGTTTAAAATATAAAATAAAAATTCTTTTATTCGATCTATTACCAATATATTTCTTTCTTCCGTACTTTTTTTATATTATAGTCAATTGAATCTTTTCTATTATTGTTCATATTATATTGAAATGAATCGAAATTGATAAGGAGTTGGTCAATGATGCTCGAACATGTACTTGTTTTGAGTGCCTACTTATTTTTTATCGGTATCTATGGATTGATCACCAGCCGAAATATGGTTAGAGCTCTTATGTGTCTTGAACTTATACTGAACGCGGTTAATATAAATTTCGTAACATTTTCTGATTTTGTTGATAGTCGCCAATTAAAAGGAAATATTTTCTCCATTTTTGTTATAGCCATTGCAGCCGCTGAAGCAGCCATTGGACCAGCTATTGTTTCGTCAATTTATCGTAACAGAAAATCAACTCGTATCAATCAATCGAATTTGTTGAATAAGTAGTATGAATGATCAGTAGTAATATGAATGATAAGTAGTATTAACCATACAAATTAGAATATTCATAAATTCGAATTTAGTATGTATTATACATAATGTATGATCATGTTTGCGAAAATATAAGAAATCAAAGTATCTTAGTTCTCTCCCATGAGTCGAGCCGGAAGTAGATTGATTATAAAAATTCTGGCAAATATAAATCATTGATTCATCTGGTATCTAAATATATGATTCATTTACATACAAGTTTACTAGATCGAAAATTTATTATTAAAAAAGAAAAAAAAGATTATAGATCCAATGTCACATTCAGTAAAGATTTATGCTACGTGTATAGGGTGTACTCAATGTGTCCGAGCTTGCCCCACAGATGTATTAGAAATGATACCTTGGGATGGGTGTAAAGCTAAACAAATAGCTTCTGCTCCAAGAACAGAGGACTGTGTGGGTTGTAAAAGATGTGAATCTGCCTGTCCAACGGATTTCTTGAGTGTTCGAGTTTATTTGTGGCATGAAACAACTCGAAGTATGGGTCTAGCTTATTGATACTTTCCAAAAACCTACTTGAATACGACTACAATTTTATTTTTTTTTGCCTTTACCGACAAAAACCCGTGCTCAATATATTATATATTGAGCACGGGTTTTTCTGGTCCAAGTGTATCTTGTTTTTACCACGAATTATTTTCCTTGGTTAACGATAATTGTAGTTTTGCCAATATTTGCAGGTTCCCTAATTTTCTTTCTTCCTCATAGAGGAAATAAGGTAATTAGGTGGTATACTCTTTGTATATGTATAATCGAACTCCTTCTAACAACCTATGCATTCGGTTATCATTTCCAATTGGACGATCCATTAATCCAACTGACAGAGGATTATAAATGGATCGATTTTTTGGATTTTTCCTGGAGATTGGGAATAGATGGAATTTCGATAGGACCTATTTTGCTGACGGGGTTTATCACTACTTTAGCTACTTTAGCGGCTCGGCCAATTACTCGAGAATCCCGAGTATTCCATTTCCTGATGTTAGCAATGTATAGCGGTCAAATAGGACCATTTTCTTCTCAAGACCTTTTACTTTTTTTCATCATGTGGGAATTAGAATTAATTCCAGTTTATCTACTTCTAGCCATGTGGGGAGGAAAGAAACGTTTGTATTCAGCTACAAAATTTATTTTGTATACTGCAGGAAGTTCCGCCTTTTTATTAATGGGAATTCTAGGTATTTGTTTATCTGGTTCTAATGAACCAACATTCAATTTTGAAACATCAGCTAATCAATCGTATCCTGTAGCACTCGAAATGCTATTCTATATTGGATTTTTTATTGCTTTTGCTGTCAAATCGCCGATTATACCCTTACATACCTGGTTACCAGACACTCATGGAGAGGCACATTACAGTACTTGTATGCTTCTAGCTGGAATTTTATTAAAAATGGGAGCGTATGGATTGATTCGGATCAATATGGAATTATTACCTCACGCACATTCTATATTTTCTCCTTGGTTGATGATAGTCGGCACAATTCAAATAATCTATGCAGCTTCAACATCTCCTGGTCAACGTAATTTAAAAAAAAGAATAGCTTATTCCTCTGTATCTCATATGGGTTTCATAATTATAGGACTTGGTTCTATAAACGATACAGGACTTAATGGAGCCATTTTACAAATAATCTCTCATGGATTTATTGGCGCGGCGCTTTTTTTCTTGGCAGGAACGAGTTATGATAGAATACGTCTTGCTTATCTCGATGAAATGGGTGGAATGGCTATCACAATTCCAAAAATATTTACGACTTTCAGTATCTTAGCAATGGCTTCTCTTGCATTACCGGGCATGAGCGGTTTTGTTGCAGAATTAATAGTATTTTTTGGAATACTTACTAGCCAAAAATATCTTTTAATGACAAAAATACTAATTACTTTTGTAATGGCAATTGGAATGATATTAACTCCTATTTATTCATTATCTATGTTACGACAGATGTTCTATGGATACAAGCTTTTTACTGCGACAAACTCTTATTTTGTCGATTCTGGGCCGCGAGAATTTTTTGTTTCGATCTCTATTCTTTTACCCGTAATAGCTATTGGTATTTATCCAGATTTCGTTTTCTCATTATCAGTTGACAAAGTCGAAGCTTTTCTATCTAATTCTTTTTATCCATCATTTTTGTGAGTAAACCAAAAAAGCAAACATAAATCAATCATATGATTTTAAAAAGTGTTTGTTCGACACTTAAAAATAAGTCCTTTTTTTCTCCTAAGTTTGAGTAAAATAAATTGGAAGTTTATTATAACCAGGTATGTAATCCAGGGAGAACCCTTTGATTTGATTCAAAGGGTTCTCCCTGGATTACACGAAGTTTTATTTTATACACTTATGCTGTCTTATGTTTATTTTCTATTTATCAAGTCCTTTCTTTATCTTTAATTCAATTAGATGTTAATGTAAATGAACCATAACTATGCAACCCTATTCCTAATAAATTAACCCCAAAATAGCATATCCAAATTATAAAAAAGCCCATCGAGGCTACAATTGCGGAATTTACACTTTCAATATTTTTATTTGTTCGAGTATGTAAATAAATCGAAAATAGGGTCCACGTAATAAATGCCCAAGTTTCCTTCGGATCCCAATTCCAATATGATCCCCATGCTTCATTAGCCCATACTGCTCCCGAAAGAATACCTATGGTTAAAAAGATAAACCCTAAACTAATAATACGATAACTCCAAAGATCCAATTGTTGAATCAATTGAAACCTGTAATAATTCCTAGAAGAAAGAAAAAAAGTGTTTGGTAAAAGATTATTTTTTTCTCTCACGTATTGAATCTCGCCCAGGGAAAACGACTCATTTACGAGATTATTGATTTTACTAAAAATCCTTAGGAATTTTCGAAATGTAATGACTAGAAGAGCTAGTGATAATAATGATCCGCATAAAAGAGCTGCATAGCCCAATACCATCATACTTACGTGCATCATTAACCAATGGGATTGGAGAGCTGGTACTAATATTTCGGATTGACGCATTTCAGTTAAAAGGCCCGAAGTAGCAAAACCTTGGGTAAAAATAGCACTTGGCGTGGTTATTGCGTTTAAATTTAAATAGTTTTTATACTTTTTAAAATACGGAACCATATGAATAATGGAGAAACTCCATGAAAGAAAGATTAATGATTCATATAAATTACTTAATGGTAAATATCCTAAATAAATCCAACGAGTAATTAATAATCCTGTTATACAGAAAAAAGTAGTCATCATCCCCTTTTCTGACGAATCATATAGTCCTACGATTTCATCGACTAATAAGGTTATCAAATGAATTGTAATTACAATTGAAACGACCGAAAAGGATATATGAGTTAATATATGCTCTAAAGTTGAAAATATCATAAACAATTTAAAATTAAAATAAAGGAAAGTTCCTCAATTCCCAATTTTTAGGATAGGAATTAAAATTGGGAATTGAATTCCATATAGGACTTATTCTTTTAGAATATGTCATGCCGCCACTCGGACTCGAACCGAGATGCTCTAGCACTGCTTCCTAAGAGCAGCGTGTCTACCGATTTCACCATAGCGGCTTGTTCTAAATTATAATAACCTATTTTTATTCAATCGTCGAGATTGAAGTAGTCAATTCAATATATATTATATATATTTAGGAAAGATTAAAATACAAATTGTTGAATAAAATTTTTTTTAAAAATTAGAATTTTAACGTAACGATTTTAATAATAATCCGTATTTTTATTGGTCTATTTTTTAGTTATAGTGTTAGAATGTTCGTTTTATTTAACTTAACTACTGGGATTTTAAAATACTTTATTTTTTTATGCTCGAATAAAATCTAACTGGATAGTTATAACCTCACCTCAATCTATGGATTGAACTCAAAACGTTCTTTATGACTTGCATTTTCTTTTGACTTAGTTTTTTAATAATTCATTTCTTACTGATTTATTTTATGAATCTTAAAAAATGCATTTTTTCGATGACATAAAAATAGGATTTTTATGTATCACGATTTTGTTAATATATGCAGGGGATTGTAACTCTTTGCATAGCTTTGTATTAAATGTCAGTGTTGGTTTTAATTGTGTAGAGAATTTGTCTTAAGATTTAGCAAACAAAATATTGGTAGGTTTTGGGCCAGGCTAGGTATATTATGTAATAAAAGATTTCAACTTCTATCATAAGTATATCGTATTTCATATCATAATTGTAGCGTACTTAAAAAAAAAAAAATCATTTTGATTTTATAAATCAATTTATTTTATTTTATAAATCAATTTATGTATATTACTTAAGTATATATTTCTATATTAATTATATAAATATATATTTGTTGATTGATCTTTCAGTGGAAACATAGGGTCTAAAATTGGTGTATTTTTTATATAATCGTATTTTTAGTATAATCACTTAAAAAAGGGTTTTTCTTAATTGAATTTGCTTAAATTAAAAATTAGGGATATATAGTAATAATAATTTATAGAAAAAATGAAATGGTTTAGAGAATTTTAAAACACATTTTAAACTTAATTAATTAATTTTGATTACAAATTATATATATATTCTTCTATAATTAGTTTAATTAAGTATAAATTAAGTATATTAGATATACTAAATACTATAGTTATTATTTTATGGTATAAAATAATAAAAGAGTAATAAAAGAGAAAAATCTTTTATTCTTGAATCGATGGGGATTCTTATTTTCCCCACCCTAAAAATAATAAAGCATATTCAAAAGAAACGTTAATCCTGTGCTTGCGTTTATTCTTTTTTCAAACAAAAGAGTATAGTATTATAATTTATATTTAAATTTATATAATTTAAATTTAGTAGACACAAGAATCCTTTTTTATTATAAAAGCGAAACCACTTCAATTTACTATTGCTATTGATTCGGTCAAAACAAAACATTAGAGAATATCCATTTTTCCTTTTATTTCTATTTAGATATTTTTTATTATATATATTTATATAATTATATATATTTATATATATTAATAGATAATAGAATACATAAATTTATAATATATAATTTATATATAGAATTATAAAATATAATTATTAAGTTAATATAATTTATAGTTTTTATAATCTTTTGAGTATTATTTAAAATTAATATTTTATTTTAAAGTCTAAAATATTAATTTTCATTCTAAAATTCTAAAATGTAGTACTCTTAAGAATATAATACAAATTTTTATAAATTTTTTTTTTAACTTATAAAAAATTATAAAAATCTCCAATTATAAACAAATAAGACTGACTGCTTTTCGAGTCAGAACAACTCAGATTATTCCAATCTTTGATTATTTATTTTTTGCATAAAAAAAACTTTTTGAATTCCTTGTAGAAAGAGATTTACCTAACGAAAAAGCTTTCAATGCTGCCCAATATCCTTTCTTTTTCCAAATATTTTTACGAATCCGCTTTTTTGAGATAGAAGTACGTTTTTTCGGAACTGCCATTAAAAATTATAATAAGTTTTTAATCCCTATAGTTGGATGTCAAAGACATCTATTGTTCAAAACCAATTGTTTTTTTTCTTATTAATTATCTAGCTATCTATTTATTTTCTAGATTGTACTCCCTTCATAAAAATATGAATATAGAAAAATCGCGTAACTAAATAAATAAAAAAAGTACGGGGAACAAAAAAAATAATAAAATAAAAAAGATTTTTATTTTTTCTATTCCCGACAATATCGAATAATTCATATTTAGTTTATTGGTCCTCTTATATCCTCATTCAAACCCATATCTATAAAATTGAAATTTGCTATGCCATATAAATCTAATATATTAACGTTGATATGATAATCAAATAAAAAAAAAAAAATACAAACAAAAGGATTATACCTTTCTTTATATCTCTATTTTATATCTCTGTCTAGTTTCTTTTTGTCGTCCTACATTGATTTATAGGTAATAAAAAGGGCAAAAATACATAATAAAAAAGATCCAAAGTTTTACTAAAACAACCCCTTGTATTAAATTAAAATAAAAAAATATTAAATCTAAGTAAAAAAATTACTATTTTTTCTTTTCTATGAATTATTAATTTAATTGGTCAAGCTCCCAAAAAGAGCAAGAGTATATATAATTTTAATTTTAAAATGTGCAAGAGACTAGTACTTAATCTGTTATCTCTTAAAAACTAAAAACGCCAAGATAAATAATTTTCTAAAAGATATCTTAGTAATTCCTCCTTTTAATTTTATGTTAAAGTTCAATTTTGGATGTCAGAGTTTGGAGATCAGAGCCTTTTCTAAAAAAATAAAAGTCTAATATTAAAATTCTATTACAATAAAAGACAATCAATTAGTTCCAAAATAAATTTTCAGAATAACCCCAAAAGAAATAACTTTAATTGGGGATAAGTTAGGTTTTTTTTCTGATTCAGATCAAATACTGGTTTTGGTATAATTATTTATCTTTGCTTTATCAATATATAAATTAGTGTAATACGAAATAATAATGAAAATGGAGATTTCCATTTTCATTTTTTGGATATTCATCAAATTTTACTTAATAATAATATAATAATTGAATATTAATATTTAATATCAATATTACTATATAGTACTTTTTTTTCATCGTTTTCAATAGTAATTTGTTCATATCATTTGACAAATTTTAACTTCTTTATTTGAAATATTTAAAATAGTTGAAAAAGATTCAGAATAATTATAAAATTCTAGATTTTATTTTGTCTATTTTAAGTTTTTATTTTATTAACTGACCCCTTATCATTTCAAAAGAAATAAGAACCGGTAAATCAGAAACAATTAATTAAGATAAAAATAAAAAGACTTTTTTTAATTTATTTTTATGGAATATATATATCAATATTCATGGATTATAGCTTTAATCTCACTTCCAGTTCCGATATTAATAGGAGTAGGACTTTTACTTTTTCCAACGGCAACAAAAGATCTTCGCCGTATGTGGGTTTTTCCAAGTGTTTTATTGTTAAGTATAGTTATGCTTTTTTCAACTTATCTAGTTATTCAACAAATAAATAAACCTTCTATCTATCTATCTATATGGTCTTGGACTATAAATAATGACTTTTCTTTAGAATTTGGCTATTTGGTTGACCCACTTACTTCTATTATGTTAATATTAATTACTACTGTTGGAGTTTTGGTTCTTATTTATAGTGACAATTATATGTCTTATGATCAGGGATATTTGCGATTTTTTGCTTATATTAGTTTATTCATTACTTCAATGGTAGGATTAGTTACTAGTTCTAATCTAATACAAATTTATTTTTTTTGGGAATTAGTTGGAATGTGTTCTTATCTATTAATAGGTTTTTGGTTCACACGACCTACTGCAGCAAATGCTTGTCAAAAAGCTTTTGTAACTAATCGTGTCGGAGATTTTGGTTTATTATTAGGAATTTTAGGTTTTTATTGGATAACGGGCAGTTTGGAATTTCGGGGTTTGTTTGAAATATTCAATAACTTGGTTTCTAATAATGAGGTTAATCATTTATTTGCTACTTTGTGTGCTTTTCTATTATTTGCTGGTGCAATTGCTAAATCTGCCCAATTTCCCCTTCATGTATGGTTACCCGATGCTATGGAAGGGCCTACCCCTATTTCAGCTCTTATACATGCTGCTACTATGGTAGCGGCTGGAATTTTTCTTGGAGCTCGGCTTCTTCCGCTTTTCATAGTTATACCTTATATAATGAATCTAATAGCTTTGATAGGTATAATAACATTATTTTTAGGGACCACTTTAGCTCTTGCTCAAAAGGATATTAAAAGGGGTTTAGCTTATTCTACAATGTCTCAATTGGGTTATATGATGTTGGCTCTAGGTATGGGTTCTTATCGGGCTGCTTTGTTTCATTTGATTACTCATGCTTATTCCAAAGCATTGTTGTTTTTAGGATCTGGATCTATTATTCATTCAATGGAAACTATTGTTGGATATTCTCCAGATAAAAGTCAGAATATGATTCTTATGGGGGGTTTAAAAAAACATGTACCAATTACAAGAACATCTTTTTTATTAGGTACACTTTCTCTTTGTGGTATTCCACCTCTTGGATGTTTTTGGTCCAAAGATGAAATTCTTAATGATAGTTGGTTGTATTCACCAATTTTTGCAATAATAGCTTTTTCCACAGCGGGATTAACTGCATTTTATATGTTTCGGATCTATTTACTTACTTTTGAGGGACATTTAAATGTTTATTTTCAAACTTACAGTGATAAAAAACGAAGTTCTGTTTATTCAATATCTTTATGGGGGAGAGAAGAGCAAAAGTGGATTAAAACAAAATTTAACTTATTACCTTTATTAACCATGAATAATAACAAAAGGACTTCTTTTTTTTTTTTTAAAAAGAAATATCCAATTAATAGAAATGTAAGAAATATGAGGGGACCTATTATTACTATTCCTAATTTCGGTACTAAGAACATTTTCTCTTATCCTAATGAGTCAG